TCTACCAAATACCAGACGAAATAAAACGATTTTAGAAGGGATATAATGAAATTGTTTGATTGGTTGTTCCTAATAGAAATGATCTGTTTTATTTGACTGATGGGGACAACAAACAATTAATTATATAATTATAACAAATGAAATATATAATAGATAAAAAGACATAAAATAGAAAAATTATAAATTAAAAAAAATTCTAATTCGAAATCTAAGAAATCTAAATAGAAATAATAAAAATTAATAATAAATAATTATACTCTATATAATTCTATAGACTATATAATGAATATATAGAATTATATAGAGAATAGAAAAAATTATATAGAGAATAGAAAAAAAAAAAAATAAAGATATAAAGATATATATATAAAATAATATATAATATAATTAATATAATAAAAATAAAATAAGAAAATCGAATTCAAAAAAAAAAAAGAAAATAATAAATAGAGTGTTCTTATTCAAAACGCCCTGTGATCTTCAACCAATTCTGTGCTTCAATATAATTACCGGGGGTAAGGGCTATAGCTTGTTTCCAATATTCAGCGGCTTGATCAAACCAAGACTCCGCAATTTCAGAATCTCCCTGTCGAATGGCCTGTTCTCCGCGGTCGGAATAGGTGAATAAATTCCTTCCCTTAGAACCGTACTTGAGAGTTTCCCGACTCATACGGCTCAGCAGTCAATTCTTTTAGTGTTCCATTTTTTATGGAGTTAACCAAAAGAAAAAGAGGTTAATTACATGAGTTTCAAACTTGAATTTTGATTAATAAGGAATTTCATCCCTTTTTTTAGTTTTATCTTTTCTCCTACCTTCAGAAGAATAAAGCATCGACATTAACACTCTCATTATAATTTTCTGAAAGGTAACTATCTCGATTTCATATATCATATACTTTCATATATGATATATCAATTTCTATAGAATCTTTGAGAAAGACTTTTCTTCATAAGAAAGAAAAGACTTACTATCTTTGGGATCTGATACTACACCGCTGCTCAAAACCTTAGGGGATCTACTTTATTACATAAGTGGATTCCTAACTTTTCTATCATGATATAAGTAAGCAGTTCTTATTGTATTGGCCCAAAACCTCGTTAATTGATCCTTACGGTGCTTCTACTTCCTCTATCAATTAGATCTTTTATCCATAGAAAAAAAGTATCTAGGCATATCTATTTCTTCATATTTCGACTTCTATGAAGTTTCTTTCTTTGCTACAGCTGATAAAAATCGTTGTTTTGGACGATATATATGTAGAAAGCCTAGTTTTTTTCTAGTATTTCTAGTATTTATTATATTATTAGTATTAGCGTTCTTTTCTTTTTTCTTTCTATAGTGGAGATAGTCGCACGTAATGACAGATCACGGCCATATTATTAAAAGCTTGGGGTAAGAACGGATTTCGTTCGAGTGCCCTAAAATAATATTCCAAAGCTTTCGTATGTTCTCCGTTACTTGTGTGGATAAGGCCTATATTATAAAGTATATAACTTCGATCATAGGGATCGATTTCCAGTCGCATAGCCTCATAATAATTCTGTAAAGCTTCCGCATAATTTCCTTCAGATTGAGCCGACATCCGTTACGGTCGTCATTCGGTTCAAAGAATCTCCGTTCCAGAACCGTACGTGAGATTTTCATCTCATACGGCTCCTCCTTTATGTGTATAATGATAAAAATACATAGAATCAAAAAAGATTGCAGTATTCTCATTATCAACTGAGCAGGGCTAGTGTTTTTACAAGAAATCTCTAGCCAACCTTCCTGTAAAAGATCTTTTCTTAACATCAAGTATCTTGGTACTGGATAAAAAAAACAGTAACTCAAACAATTTCTTTGTCCTCAACGCCGCTTAATTTCCCGGAATTAGTCACTTCAACAGTCTTCGATGGTTATACAGGTATCCAAAATACGAACGAGATGGATGTTTGTTGTCCCAACCATTCTTGTTAGTCCCGATCCCGATAAGAAAGGAAGGATTTTTTTTTTTATTTTTTACAAAGTTTTCGTGTTGTTGATTCCTAAGCGTAGTGCTTCTTCCTCCATGCCGCCTATTGGTACTAGTGGAGTAGGGTTGACCTAACCCCATAGGTATAGGTATAACCTTTCGCTTAATACTATAAACCAAAAATGGAAGCATACGAGGCTGCATTAATCGGGGATACACGACAGAAGGAATTAATCGTTTTATTTACCTAACTTCACCTTCAGCAAGCGTAGGTTTTTTTTTCCATTTTTTTTTTCTTTCTCTCCAAAGAATGTGTCTTTCTGCTAAGACCGAGATCGGTAAAAAAAAAAAATCAAATCGCACCATCTCTGTAATAAGTAAATGCCTCTTTTTCTCCTGAAGTTGTCGGAATTATTCGTAATAAGATATTGGCTACAATTGAAAAGGTCTTATCAATAAAATTTTCATTTATCCGAGATCTAGGCATAGGTAGAAATCCATTCTATAATTTCATATTATTTATCGTGTGAGAAAATAATCCCACAAAC